AATTTACGCGAAGGACTTTCTTTAACAGAATATATAATTTCTTGCTATGGAGCCCGCAAAGGAGTTGTGGATACTGCTGTACGAACATCGGATGCTGGATATCTTACGCGCAGACTTGTTGAAGTAGTTCAACACATTGTTGTACGTAGAACAGATTGTGGCACCAGCCGAGGAATCTCTGTGAGTCCTCAAAATGAAATAATGTCGGAAAGACTTTTTATACAAACATTAATTGGTCGTGTATTAGCAGACGATATCTATATGGGTTCCCGATGCATTGCCGTTAGAAATCAAGATATCGGGGTTTGGCTTGTCAATCGATTCATAACCTTTCAAACGCAATTCATATCCCTTCGAACCCCCTTTACTTGTAGGAGTATGTCTTGGATCTGTCGCTTATGTTATGGCCGAAGTCCTACTCATGGCGACCTGGTTGAATTAGGAGAAGCTGTAGGTATTATTGCGGGTCAATCTATTGGAGAGCCGGGTACTCAACTAACATTACGAACTTTTCATACCGGCGGAGTATTCACAGGGGGTACTGCAGAACATGTACGAGCCCCTTCTAACGGGAAAATCAAATTTAATGAGGATTTGGTTCATCCCACACGTACACGCCATGGGCATCCTGCTTTTCTATGTTATATGGACTTGTATGTAACTATTGAAAGTGAAGATATTCTATATAACGTGACTATTCCACAAAAAAGTTTTCTTTTAGTTCAAAATGATCAATATGTAGAATCAGAACAAGTGATTGCCGAGATTCGCGCGGGAACATACACTTTGAATTTTAAAGAAAGGGTCCGAAAGCATATCTATTCCGACTCCGAAGGAGAAATCCACTGGAGTACTGATGTGTACCATACACCTGAATTTGCATATAGTAATGTCCACCTCTTACCAAGAACAAGCCATTTATGGATATTAAAAGGAAGTTCGTGCAGATACCGTGTAGTCTCTTTTTCAATACATAAGGATCAAGATCAAGTTCATTCTCTTTCTGTTTCTGCCGAAGGAAGATATATTTCGAGCTTTTCAAGAAATAATGATCAAGTTAGATACAGATTCTTTAGTTCGGATCTTTCTGGTAAAAATAAAAGTAAGATTACTGACTATTCAGAGCATAATCGAATCATATGTACTGGTCATTGTAATCTCATATATCCCCCAATTCTACATGAGAGTTATGATTTATTGGCAAAGAGGCGAAGAAATAGATTCATCATTCCATTCCAATCGATTCCAGAACGGGAGAAAGAACTAATGTCCCCTGCCGATATCTCGATTGAAATACCCATAAATGGTATTTTCCGTCGAAAAAGTATTTTTGCTTATTTCGATGATCTTCAATACAGAAGAAACAGTTCAGGAATTACTAAATATGGGACTATAGGAGTGCATTCAATCCTCAAAAAAGAGGATTTGATTGAATATCGAGGAGTCAAAGAATTTAAGCCAAAATACAAAATGAAAATAGATAGATTTTTTTTCATTCCCGAGGAAGTACATATTTTACCGGAATCTTCTTCAATAATGGTACGGAACAATAGTATCATTAGAGTGGATACACGAATTGCTTTAAATACAAGAAGCCGAGTAGGCGGCTTGGTCCGAGTGGAGAAAAAAAAAAAAGAGATTGAACTTAAAATCTTTTCTGGAGATATCCATTTTCCTGGAGAGACAGATAAGATCTCCCGACACAGCGGGATCTTGATACCACCAGGAACGGTAAAAAAAAATTCGAAGGAATCAAAAAATTTGCAAAATTGGATCTATGTCCAACGGATTACACCTACTAAGAAAAAGTATTTTATTTTTGTTCGGCCCGTAATCATATATGAAATAGCAGACGGTCTAAATTTATCAACACTTTTCCCTCAAGATCTGTTGCAGGAAAGGGAAAACCTGCAACTTCGAGTTGTTAATTATATCCTTTATGGATATGGTAAACCTGTTTTGGGAATTTCTGACCCAAGTATTCAATTAATTCGTACTTGTTTATCGCTGGATTGGGATCAAGAAAAAAAAAGTGCTTCTATTGAGGAGGCTCATGCTTCTTTTATTGAAGTAAGTACAAGAGGTTTGATTCGATATTTCTTACGAATTGACTTAGTGAAATCCCATAGTTTGTATAGTCGAAAAAGGAAGGATTTCTCAAGTTCTGGATTCCTCTATGATAATGCGTCAGAGCGTGCCAATATCAATCCATTTTATCTCAAGGCAAGAATTCAACAATCACTTAGACAAAATAAAGGAACTATTAGTACGTTGTTGAATAGAAATAAGGAATACCAATCTTTGATAATTTTATCATCACCTAATTGTTTTCGAATGGGTCCATTCAACAATGTAAAATATCACAATGTGATAAAAGAAAGAATTAAAAGCGATCCTATAATTTTAATTAGGAATTACTTGGGCCCTTTAGGAACAGCTCTTCAAATTGCGAATTATTCTTCATATTCATTTTACCATTTTATAACTCATAATCAGATCT